TTCTTTGTATTTTCTTCTTGCCTTCTAATTTAATAAAGAAAGAGTTTCTTACAAATTATCGAAAGATTCGTTAGAATGCGATACAACCGGGATTTTTAGTGAAAATGGGATTTTCGGGAGATGGAGAAAGATACAAAACTATAGTATATATCTATCTTTTCTATATTTGAATTTGATTATATACGTAAGACGAAATTCGTTTTATTTGCCTAATTTCACGAAAGGAAGAACTCACGCTTTTATCTTGTTGATGATGATAGAGCTTTCTTAATTAGTAATCGGGAATCTAGGTAAAAAAAAAAAAAAGAGTTATCCGCTTGTTTGCTACAAATAAAATAATTGAACTTAGTGCGCTCTACTTGATTGAATTGGAATTAGAAGGAAAGAAGGCGTGGAGCTTAAATAATTCACTCAGAACGCTTTTTAAAAGATTACGCGGTACGATTAGGTCAAATAAGCCCTTCTGAAATAAATATTCAGCCGCTTGTGAACCTTCGGGTACTGTTTTATTCAATGTTTGTTCAATTACTCTTTTACCCGCAAATGCAATGTAGGAATTTGGTTCGGCAATAATGATATCTCCCAACATACCAAAACTAGCTGTTACCCCACCAGTAGTAGGCGACGTAAGTATTGATACATACAATAACTTTTTATTTGATTGATAATCATATAAGGCAGACGATATTTTAGCCATTTGCATCAAGCTCAAACTTCCTTCTTGCATGCGCGCCCCCCCCGAAGCGCACACTATAATAAGAGGTAGAAATTGATTGGTAGCGTACTCAATCAAACGGGTGATTTTCTCTCCGACTACGGATCCCATACTACCTCCCATAAACTGAAAATCCATAACTCCAATTGCTACGGGAATACCATTTAGTTGACCTACGCCTGTTTGAACAGCCTCAGTTAATCCTGTCTTTCTTTGATAAGAATCAATACGATCTTTATAAGGCTCCTCCTCCGAATGAAATCCAATGGGATCCAGAGAGACCATGTCTTCATCCATAGGATCCCAAGTACCGGGGTCGATCAAAACTTCGATTCTTTCTGAACTACTCATTTTCAAATGATATCCACATTGTTCACAAATATTCATTTTTGATTTCAAAAATTTCTTATAATTTAATCCATAACAATTTTCGCATTGAACCCACAAATGCCTGTATTTTTGAGTTGCATCGAGATCATTAGACCTTTCTCTTAGAGTTAAATCACTACTCTTCGCGCGGGTTCGTATACTAAACCTACCGCTTTCACTACTAGTTCTACGTTTATCAAAAACGCACCTAGAAATGTAACTGTCACTACTATCACTTACAATGGACGTATCAATACAGATTTGAGACTGAAGATAACTGTCAATGCAACTAGTAATGTGATTATTCCAACTAGATTGAGTATCATACATGGAAGGATTGTATAAAGAATCTTCACCCGTAGATCCATTATTCATATAACTAGAATTACGATAACTAGAAAAAGAACTTTCTAGTTCACTCAGAAAAGAATGATCGTTCTCAATCTCAAAAATCTGATTTTCAATATCAAAATAGATAGAAAAACTGTCTCCATTACTATCCCTAACTAAAAAAGTATCATCCGAGATGAAATTCCGAATGTCTTTGACGCCAAATAAATGATCGACATTACTGTAACTAGAATTGTGACGACCCCTCCAACTATGAATGTTTTTAGCCCTACCCTTTCTATTCGGATCTTCACTTTCACTAGTATTTTCAATAGGACCAAGATTCTCCGTTGATTTCTTTATCCCATACCTACGTTCTAACTCCTTCTTAAATACCATCGAATTAAACCACCATCTTTCCATAGAGTTTTCTTGCCCCTTAATTTGCATAAAAATACAATAGATGAATAGTCATTCGATCCACAATTCTTTATTTTGATTTGAATATCTTATTTCCTATCAGACTAAGCATAGAAATTCAATCACTACTAATAGGAAGTGTGAAAAAGGATTCTCTTTTGTTTTGTGGGAATCCGGGGGGAAGACTTCACTATATATGAATATGATGAAATCCCCTTTCATTCTAAATGAAATATTAAATAGAATGCTAAAAAGTGGCTTTTCCTATGTCTTCGCACCGAACAAAAAAAGAAATATTTGTTCTCGCCTAGAAAGAATTTTTTCGTAAAATCTCATCTAATAACTAACTAATAACAAGTAATAAATTAAGGTTCTATTCCAACACGGAACGAAAAAGACAATATACAGGATGGGTCGAAAGGTTTGTGATACTTCGCTTGATTCAGGGAAACTACAGGATATATAAAGAATATACCAATCCTAAGGATCCATAGGTTTAATTGTGGATCCAAGACAACAATAGAAACATTTGAGTCTTAGATTTCTATTTCAAATCTTCTATATTTTATATTTAAAGATAAAAGATATATGTATTTATTCAAAATACATGCAATAGAATCCTTGTATTCGGCTCAATCCTTTTAGTAAAAGATTGGGCCGAGTTTA